TGCCGTCACCTACTTGCAGTACGGTACCGGTATTTACAATTTTTACTTCTCTATTATATTCCTCAATTCGCTCACGGATAATCTTACTAATTTCGTCGGCTCGAATTGTTACCATGAGTTTTTCTTACTTAGTTAAAAAAAAATAATACCTAGAGTCGAAGGACTAATCGGTTATTGCCCCCAACATGCCAATATTGGCACGTATAGTACGTAAATGTAACTCGTTGTTCAAACAACTGCTCAGAGTTCCTAGAGCCCCTTGTAAGGCTTGTTGGAAAACCCGTTGTCGGACTTGATTAATCACCCTTTGTTGTTCAAAATGAATAGTTTCGTTTTTGTAATTTTCTAGTTGTTTCAAAGTCTTAGAAGTGGAATTAATAAAATTAATTCTTTCTCGCTCTATCTCAGAGTATCCATTGACTCGAAACTGATCTGCCTCCATTTCCACTTTTCGTAAGCGTGTCCGGGCCTTTTCCAGCTGTTCAATGGCTCCCCCACGTAGTTCTTCTGAATTTCGAATAGTATTCAAGATCCTCTGTTTTCGATTATCTAATAAATCACTTAATGAAAGTAGATTCTCTTTCCATTCATTTAAAAACTTCCATGATCCCTTCCCGAACCAAACATGAATCTTTCGATTCATTTGGCTCTCACGCTCAATTACTTATGAGAAATTCCCATATCTTTTTTTGAATGTAATGAGCCTATCCTCTACTCTCTTCATATTCCAAAATAAAAATATCAAAACCAATCACTAATCCAAAACCAAAAAAGTCGGAGGACTCTTCTGACCAAACAAAAATATGTAATTGTCAACAAAGTTGTTTCTTTTTTTTTTTTATCCAAAAATCCAAAAGGGTTTTCTTCCTTTAATACACAATACATAGGTCGTCGATTCATCATTGGATAAAAGGGGGTTTAATCCCAATTTTTGTAATAAGCGGTTCAAATCATTTTATCCATATGAGTGTTCTTATATAGATAAATTATTCATTTTGAAAGCATCTCTATATTAATATTCATATTGTGGTAGAAAGAGTACCATGCTGCGTCTGGACTTCAAATGATTTAGCTTTAACCATAGTTAATGGTCCCACATTTTTGGTTGATAGAGAATCAAAGCGGATTTACCAACGAATAACGAAATGCTATGGTTCTTGCATATGATTTTTTTATTCAGAAGTCATTCGTGAGATAATGTACCTACTTTTCCTAGTTATAACATAAAAAGTACAGCTGGTTGGATCCAGCCTATTCTTGAAATAAACAACTCGCACACACTCCCTTTCCAAAAAAAACCAATACCCCAAGCACTACACTTAGATTTATTAGATTTGTTGCTAAAATATCGGTATTAAACCCGAAACTCCCGGCGGATGGCCAGTGGCCTAAAGAAACGAAAGAATCGGTTACATTTTTCATATGATCTCCTCTTATAGATAGACTAAAAAAAAAAGAACAGAGTTCTTTTTGTATCGTCCTGCCCCCCTTTGATATATTTGATATATATATATATTTTACTATTTCTAAATCGAGCCAAAAAAGATTCGATTTAGAAATGGTGAATTACCCCCTTCTTTATTTAAACCCTTCCTAAAAAATATAAAAGGGGGTTCCTTAGACTACGAACGGGGAAAGGATGAAAGCGAGTGAGTATGCTAATTCCTCATCCACAAATCAGCCCTTCCCGTGGGTTATTGCTTTTTCGAATTTATAAGATTAAACAAAAGGATTCGCAAATAAAAGTGCTAATGCTACAACCAGGCCATAAATTGTTAAAGCTTCCATAAAAGCTAGACTAAGCAATAAAGTACCTCGTATTTTTCCCTCCGCCTCAGGCTGTCTCGCGATACCTTCTACAGCTTGGCCCGCAGCAGTACCTTGACCAACTCCAGGTCCAATAGAAGCAAGCCCTACAGCCAATCCAGCAGCAATAACGGAAGCGGCAGAAATCAGTGGATTCATGATAAGTTCCTCATACAAAAAAAAATGGTTAATGATACAGTCAGCCGATGAATTATAACTTAATATTACATCGCTACAATTCATCCAGTCGAAGTAACTACAAACTTCAAATTGAAGTAATAATCTTATTCAAGGATCAAAACTACTTTACTTCGATATCTCTTTTTTAGTTCCTATCGACAAAGTCTTTGTGAATCCGTACGACTTTCGTCCGTCCATTTCTTTGTTCCGAACCATTCTTTGAATTCTTCGATTTTTTTCTTGATTTCATCTGTTTATTCATTGAACTCACAGTCCCAGAGGATACGGAAAGACTTCTATTGGAATAGCCATCAAATTTATAGTAGTAGGGCAAATTGAATATCTCTTTAGTTCATATATAACTAGTCAATATTTAATATCAATCACCTATACACGCCTTTCTTCCATAACGTAAACCAACTCTTCATTCATCTTAAATTCAATCGAATTCGAGAATTATGCGTCGAAAAACAAGTTGACTTTTAGCATAGCGATTTTTTACATATAATATACCTAGTAAAACCTCCCTCTCCGATCCGAATCACCCTATTTTTTATGAATCCCTTTTTTGTTTGTAAATACTTCTTCCCCTTTATTTATCATTCTCCCGCACGGATACAATCTAAATAGACAAATTGCTTAGGCCGAATCAGTGGATAGAAATATCATTATTTGATTGATCTAAGTTCACGCAATTTATTATTTCTGAAAATTTTATTTTGGTCAATCGCTGAAGAAAATCAACTGAAATGGGAATCTTTCTATAGAGCACCCCTCTTTTTTTACTCACACTTCGTAAACCACAAGAATTCTTATTCAAATTCTGATTCCGAATAGGAAATATTAGGATTGGCCGACCAGCAATATAAAATGAATATCTATTAAGGAGAGAATGGTATAATATAAGTGGATCAACCAAGAATTTTAGGAAAAAGATCTTTTCGATCTCTTTCCCCTTTTTTTTTTTACAACTCTCTCTACTCTAATATCTTTGGGGCTATTACTCTAGATTCTATATAGTGAGTTGTATATTTATATTTCCTAATTAGATTAGATTTTTTTTGAGCCACGCATACATTACCTTGGGATAAGCTAAAAAAGAATCTTTCAAAAACTAGTCAATGATGGCCCTCCATGGATTCCCCTATATAAGCCGCGGCTAAAGTTGCAAAAATCAGAGCTTGAATACCACTTGTAAATAATCCAAGGAACATGACAGGTATAGGAACCACTAAAGGTACTAAAGAAACAAGAACAACAACTACTAATTCATCAGCTAATATATTTCCGAAAAGTCGAAAACTAAGCGATAAAGGCTTTGTGAAATCTTCTAAGATGTTAATGGGTAAAAGGATTGGGGTTGGTTGAATATATTTCCCGAAATAACCCAATCCCTTTTTGGTAAGACCCGCATAGAAATATGCCACTGACGTGAGTAAAGCCAAAGCAACAGTAGTATTTATATCATTCGTGGGTGCGGCTAACTCCCCATGAGGTAATTGTATGATTTTCCAAGGTAAAAGCGCTCCTGACCAATTAGAAACAAAAATAAATAGAAACATTGTTCCAATAAAAGGAACCCAGGGGCCGTATTCTTCTCCAATTTGAGTTTTACTCACATCTCGAATGAATTCAAGTACATATTCGAAGAAATTCTGACCACCGGTCGGAATGGTTTGTGGGTTCCGAACAGTTAGAGTAGCTGAACCCAATAAGATAGCAATTACAACCCAAGAAGTAATAAGTACTTGGCCGTGGACTTGAAAACCTCCTATTTTCCAATAGAAATGTTGGCCTACTTCCACACCAGAAATATCGTATAACCCCTTTAGTGTGTTGATAGAACAGGATAGAACATTCATATTGCCCTCTTAAAAAAATATAGCTTTAAAGAAAATTATTTTGATTCAAACGTCTCTTTCTCTACGTGACTACTTGAATCCCATATATATTTATAATACCAATTAAATTCTTGAATACAACGAATCACATAATATCCCCAGTTTTTTATCTCTTTTTTGAGATCCAAAAAGAGTATCTGAGATTCATAAATAGTAACTTATTACAAAACTCTATGAAATTTATAAAGTAAGTTAAGTTTTTTATCTTATTATTAAACTAGAACGCCCTTCACGAATTGCGAATACTAATTTGTTAAGAATTAATCGAATTGAAGATATAGCGTCATCGTTGGCTGGAATCGAAATATCTGCAAGATCGGGGTCACAATTTGTATCGATTAAACAAATTGTTGGAATTCCCAAAGTGATACATTCTTGAAGGGCCGTATATTCTTCGTGTTGATCAATGATGATTACAATATCTGGTAACCCCGTCATATATTTAATCCCGCCCAGATATGTTTGCAAGTGAGATAATTGTCTTTTCAACACGGCCGCATCTCTTTTCGGAAGACGATGGAGTCTCCCTGTTTTTTGTTCTGTTCTCAAGTCTCTAAACTTATGAAGTCTCGTTTCTGTAGTGGACCAATTCGTTAACATACCGCCAAGCCATTTTTTATTAACATAATGACACCGAGCCCTTATTGCAGCCCATGCTACTAGGTCAGCTGCTTTATTTTTAGTGCCAACGATTAAGAATTGTTTTCCCTTACTTGCTGCATCAAAAACCAAATCACAGGCTTCTGATAAAAAACGAGCGGTTCTAGTAAGATTTATAATATGAATACCTTTACGCTTTGCAGAAATATAAGGGGCCATTTTAGGATTCCATTTCCTAGTACCATGTCCAAAATGAACTCCGGCCTTCATCATCTCTTCCAAATCGATGTTCCAATATCTTTTTGTCATTTCTCCCCACACCCCCCCTCCTTAAAAAAAAAAAGAGACGAGGGTATCCTAAAATAAATAATTGTTCCGATGGAACCTTCTCTTCTACCGCAAATTGGCCGTAGATTTACGACCTAAGCCATTACATTATTCCTTTTCTATTCATTATTATCATTTTTACTATTACTAAATGAAATCAAATGTTTTCAAATAAAAGGCTAAATC